CGGTTCAAAAAAATTGCGAAAACAAAAAAAGAATCAATGTATAGATTCCAGTCCTCTTTCTTTTCTCACTTTTCTCATAACAGGTTCTTTTTGACCTCTAACAAAAGGGTTTTTCTTCTTCAATAAACACGAGTTTTGACTCCTTTATTTTTTTTATTTTATTTAATAAAGTAAATAGAATAAAAAAGTCACTAAACTCATCGAATTAACTTCTCATTGATGTATTGTTTCATCGAGATTTAATCCAAATCACGATGGTATTTTTTTGTTCCTGAGTGGGTCTCTTTCATCTTTTTAGGTTTATGCTCTACTCCGGGTAAAGATTTGCCCGATTTTGATTTGCACATATAGGACAAATGCCCCCTTACCATTTCTTTTTGTTATGACTTTCTGCTTTTTTTTTTTCATTTTTTTTTCACACCTTCCAAGTATTTATTAACATTAACTCGCTTGACAAAGAAGCCAAATCGGAATCATTTATGATAGAACTAGTAATCATAGATATATTACCAATCAAATTGGGTTTTTCTAAACGGAGCCTGGATACTTCATTTTTTAGTTTTTTAGTCCAACCAAGCCAACCATAAATTATTCGAAGTAATATTAATCCCCCCAAAATAGATCTAATTGCACTTCACGCTCCAAATTTTTGATGATTCAATGAATCTTTCTTGGTTGGGCGAAACAGAGGATATCTCCATCCGGGAAGAAAACGGGGAAATCCCATACGACCCAAGATGTCTGACAAGTCGCACTATACGTCAACCCAAGATGCATCTTCCTCTCCAGGACTTCGGAAAGGGACTTTTGGAACACCAATAGGCATTAAATGAAAGAAAAAAGAACTAAGTACTGTATTTCACTTTGATGTAGAAACGTAAGAATATTATTTTATTGTCTTTATAATATATATTGGCTTTTATCGTATTTATTTTATCCATGGATTAGAAAAAGTCATAAAGAAAAACAGGATGAATAAAGTCAAATTATTATGAATAAGGCGATGAAATGAATAAGTATGTACGCATTCGCTCATAGAAAATGGTATCAACCCCCATTGCGTATTGGTACTTATCGAGTATAGAATAAATCTGCTTCTCTTTATTCCTACGAACAAAATTGTTCCATTATTTTATTACCAACAGAATAGAACAAATATTAACCCCTGTTCTGAAATAATCAATTCACTGAACAAGGGAGGTCCATAGGATAGTCATAGTAGAGTCTTTTCCAATGCAATAAAGTTACGTAGTGTCTATTTATCTTTGATAAAGGGGTATTTCCATGGGTTTGCCTTGGTATCGTGTTCATACCGTTGTATTGAATGATCCCGGCCGGTTGCTTTCTGTTCATATAATGCATACAGCTCTGGTTGCTGGTTGGGCCGGTTCGATGGCTCTGTATGAATTAGCAGTTTTTGATCCTTCTGACCCCGTTCTTGATCCAATGTGGAGACAGGGTATGTTTGTTATACCCTTCATGACTCGTTTAGGAATTACCAATTCATGGGGTGGTTGGAGTATCACAGGGGGAACTGTAACGAATCCGGGTATTTGGAGTTACGAGGGTGTAGCTGGGGCACATATTGTGTTTTCTGGTTTATGCTTTTTGGCAGCCATCTGGCATTGGGTATATTGGGATTTAGAAATATTTTGCGATGAACGTACAGGAAAACCTTCTTTGGATTTGCCCAAGATCTTTGGAATTCATTTATTTCTTTCAGGAGTGGCTTGCTTTGGTTTTGGTGCATTTCATGTAACAGGCTTGTATGGTCCTGGAATATGGGTGTCCGATCCTTATGGACTAACGGGAAAAGTACAACCTGTAAATCCAGCATGGGGCGTGGAAGGTTTTGATCCTTTTGTTCCGGGCGGAATAGCTTCTCATCACATTGCAGCAGGGACATTGGGCATATTAGCGGGGTTATTCCATCTTAGCGTCCGCCCGCCACAACGTCTATACAAAGGATTGCGTATGGGAAATATTGAAACCGTTCTTTCCAGCAGTATCGCTGCTGTCTTTTTTGCGGCTTTTGTTGTTGCTGGAACTATGTGGTATGGTTCAGCAACTACTCCGATCGAATTATTTGGGCCCACTCGTTATCAATGGGATCAGGGGTACTTTCAGCAAGAGATATATCGAAGAGTTAGTGCTGGGCTAGCCCAGAATCAAAGTTTATCAGAAGCCTGGTCTAAAATTCCGGAAAAATTAGCTTTTTATGATTACATCGGAAATAATCCGGCGAAAGGAGGATTATTCAGGGCGGGCTCGATGGATAACGGGGATGGAATAGCGGTTGGATGGTTAGGACACCCCATCTTTCGAGATAAAGAAGGACGGGAACTTTTTGTACGTCGTATGCCCACTTTTTTTGAAACATTTCCAGTCGTTTTGGTAGACGGCGACGGAATTGTTAGAGCGGATGTTCCTTTTAGAAGGGCAGAATCGAAGTATAGTGTTGAACAAGTAGGTGTAACTGTTGAGTTCTACGGCGGCGAAC